GACCTTCCATGGCATCAGGTAACCATACGTGAAGGGGGAATTGTGCGGATTTAGCAACTGCACCGACAAATAATAAAAAGGCACATAAAGTAGCAAATAAAGAATTGACCCCATTATTATGGATCAAGGTATTCACTATTTGGAACAAATCCCGAAATTCGAAACTACCAGTTATCCAATAAAATCCTAAGGTCCCTAATAATAAACCAAAATCTCCTATACGATTAGTTACAAAAGCTTTTTGACAAGCACTTGCTGCAACGGGTCGTGTGAACCAAAAACCTATCAATAAATACGAACACATTCCCACTAGTTCCCAAAAAATATAAATTTGTATCAAATTGGAACTAGTAACTAATCCCAACATTGAAGCATTGGAAAAACTCATATGAGCAAAAAATCTCAAATATCCTTGGTCATGAGACATATAATTGTCACTATAAATAAAAACCAGGATTCCAACAGTAGTAATTAGTATTGACATAATAGAAGTAAGTGGATCGATCAAGTGTCCGAACTCTAATAAAAAATCATTATTGATGGTCCAAGACCATAGATATTGATAGGTCAAACTTCCATTTATTTGCTGAATAGACAGATTAGCCGAAAACCACATAGCTATACTTAGTAGTAAAACACTTAGGAAAGCCCACATACGACGAAGATCTTTTGTTGCTGTCGGAATAAGTAGAAGTCCAAATCCTATTGACATAGTAACTGGGAGCGGAAAAAGGGGTATTATCCATGCATATTTATATGTATATTCCATAAGAAACCAAATTGTTCTTTTTTCTTATAATTGTTTCCAATTCACCAATTCTGATCTCTTTCGAAAAGAACAAAACAATAAGAAAAAAATATGAAAAAGATCAAATACAAAAATACAAATATTGGAATTATGACTTTTTGTTTTATTAAATATTTGAAATAAAAGTTGCAATAGGTTGGTCATATATCAAATAATATGATCAAATAATTAGTCAAGTTTATTACTTAGTTATTAATTCACTTAAAACTCTATAAAAGAAAGATATTTTTGAAATAATATGACATCATATTAGATTTTGAATAATTGGATTTTCCCTTTACATTATATTTTAATTATGTAAAATGTAAAATTATGTAATTTATAGATATATGATATATTTTTAGATTTAAAATAGATTTATTTTATTTATATTAAAGTTCAGTTACAGATTTATTTATCTCTTTCTATTTTTATATTTTTCTTTCTTTTTTTTATTGTATAATATTGTATAATATTTATATAGAATCTTTTCTTTTATATACTATATATATATTTTATATACTATATAGTTTACTATTTAGATAAATTAGATAAATATTTTCTCTTACTATTCTTAATATGAAATATGAATATTTGCAATATTGTATATATATATATATATGAATACAATATTTTAATATATATTAAATAATATGAAATAGTAAAATTAGATTACTTTATTTTTGTATATTTTTTTGTATATATTCTTTTATAAAACAATAAATATAAAATACGTATGTAATTATTAGATTATGTTATATTATGCAAATATCAGAATGAAGATAGAAAATTGAAATCTATTTGTCTATGACAATAGAATCATTTTAGAATATTTTTCTTTTCTTATTTCTTTTATTTTATTCTTTTTTTATATTTGTATGTTATTATATTATTGAGGAAATTTATGGAATTCAGTATAGATAATGACTAATAAAAAGTAATTTATTTTAAACAGTATATGTCTTTCACATACAACGATAAAAAGGAGTCACCTATCTTTTGAATGGCAGTTCCAAAAAAACGTACTTCTATGTCAAAAAAGCATATTCGTAGAAATCTTTGGAAAAAAAAAGGATCTTTAGAGGCAGTAAAAGCTTTTTCTTTAGCTAAATCTATTTCCACCGGACAGTCAAAAAGTTTTTTTGTGCGACAAAAAAAAGTCTTGTAAAAATATGAATTGACATGTTTCAAAGAACTTCCAAATTTCCATTTTTGAATTGGAAGACAAACGATTCAATTTTACTAAATGTATTGTATTTGTATTTCACTTCTCCTTATTAGTTAGAGCTAGGTAATATAAAAAATAAGAATCTTTCTTTCTACTTGATTCAAAGTACTCAGTATTGTGTATTTTCTATTTTTTATAGTCTTTCTATATTTCTATTATATTCTATTTCTATTTATCAAAATTCATATTGATTGATATTGAATTCGTGAGATGATTTTTTCTTTCCTATGAATTGTGCTTTTCAAAATAGAAAAGCACAATTACGATAGACAAAGAAAAATCTGAATATTTCATTACACTTTATACTAAGGTGTTGGGTCTCAAAATCATTATTAGAAAAAAATTATGAATTCTATACCCCGACTGAGAACGAAGCTTTTGAGTTCTGACTGTTCTGGATAAACAAGAGCTAGGTTTCTAGTACGGAAAAGTTGATTATTAAAAATGAACTTACGAAGATGAAGATACTAATTAAGTATTATTGATATTGAACATTTCCATATGAATAGAAATGCATCTTTATTCATTGTTTCCTAAATTATATTGAATATATACAATTCAACATAAATTTTCTATTATTATTTAAGGTAAGCCGCCATGGTGAAATTGGTAGACACGCTGCTCTTAGGAAGCAGTGCTAGAGCATCTCGGTTCGAGTCCGAGTGGCGGCATAAATAATTATTAATATTAATAATATAGACACAATAGATCTAATAGAATCTATAAGATATTTAAAATATTATATTTTAGATTTTATTTAATCCTCTCCCCAATTTTAATTATTTAAAAGGGACTCTTCTTTATGATATTTGTGACCTTAGAACATATATTAACTCATATTTCCTTTTCGATTATCTCAATTGTGATTATAATTCATTTGATGAACTTATTAGTTGACGAAATTGAAGGATTACGTAATTCGTCAGAAAAAGGGATGATAGCTACTTTTTTCTCTATAACAGGGTTTTTAGTTATTCGTTGGATTTCTTCGGAACATTTTCCCTTAAGTAATTTATACGAATCATTAATCTTCCTTTCATGGAGTTTATCCATTATTCATATGATTCCGTATCTTGGGAATCATAAAAATGATTTAAGCGCAATAACTGCACCAAGTGCCATTTTTACCCAAGGTTTCGCTACGTCAGGTCTTTCAAATGAAATGCATCAACCCGCAATATTAGTACCTGCTCTACAATCTCAGTGGTTAATGATGCATGTCAGTATGATGCTATTGAGCTATGCAGCTCTTTTATGCGGATCATTATTATCAATTGCTCTTATAGTGATTACATTTCAAAAAAAAATCAATTTTTTCAAGAATTTTTTAAGTTTAAGGAAGTCGTTTTTCTTTGGTAATATGGAATATTTGAACGAAAAAGGAAGTGTTTTAAAAAAGACTTTTTTCCTATCAGTTCAAAATTTTTACAAATATCAATTAATTCAGCGTTTAGATTATTGGAGTTATCGTGTCATTAGTTTAGGGTTTACCTTTTTAACCATAGGCATTCTTTCTGGAGCAGTATGGGCTAATGAAGCATGGGGTTCTTATTGGAATTGGGACCCTAAGGAAACTTGGGCATTTATTACTTGGACCATATTTGCAATTTATTTACATACTAGAACAAATTCAAAATTGCAAGATCAAGGCACAAATTCGGCATTTGTAGCTTCTATAGGATTTCTTATAATTTGGATATGCTATTTTGGGATCAATCTATTAGGAATCGGGTTCCATAGTTATGGTTCATTCCAATTAATATCTAATTGAATAAAATAAACTACATGAAGAATACATAAAAAAATCGTCTGATACACAATGAAATTTTGTGCGAGTTTTTGAGAACCTTTTGAATAATTCCTCTATTTAAATGGTTCTCAAAAACTTTAGATGTATTTCATTACAATTCTAATTAACCTTTCCTTTTTTTCTTTTTTTTTTCATTGTACAACGAAGAATCGTGAAAATATGAAAGTTAAAGAATTCTAAGACTTTCTTTCCAATTAATGAATTTTATTTCATTTATTATTGAATCTAAAAAAAAGAATTAGTATCTATAAAAATAATTAGATATTAGAACTTGTACCTTGTCAACCGATAACGGGAGAACGAAATCAGGATAAATACCAACTCCTATTACAGGTAAAAAGATACATATCGAAACAAAAAGTTCTCGTGGTCCAGAATCAAAAAAATTCGAGTTTGGAATATTGAATAGCTTGTATCCATAGAAAATCTGACGTAACATAGATAATAAAAAAATAGGAGTTATTATCATTCCAATTGCCATTACAAAAGTAATTAACATTTTTGGCATGAAAAGATATTTTGGGCTGGTAATTATTCCAAAAAAGACTAAGAATTCTGCAACAAAACCACTCATTCCTGGCAATGCAAGAGAAGCCATCGAGAAACTACTAAACATGGTAAATATTTTTGGCATTGGGATAGATATCCCCCCCATCTCTTCGAGATAAACAAAACGTATTCTATCACAACTTGTTCCTGCTAAGAAAAAAAGTGCAGCACCAATCAATCCATGAGAGATTATTTGTAAAATAGCTCCATTAAGTCCCATGCCAGTTATAGAACCAATTCCTATAATTATGAAACCCATGTGAGATACGGAAGAATAGGCAATACGTTTTTTTAAATTGCGTTGACTGAGAGAGGTTGAAGCTGCATAAATGATTTGTATTATTCCTACTATCACCAACCAGGGAGATAATCTAGAATGAGCGTGAGCTAATAATTCCATATTGATCCGAATCAATCCATATGCTCCCATCTTTAATAAGATTCCAGCTAAAAGCATACATGTACTGTAATGTGCTTCCCCGTGGGTATCTGGTAACCATGTATGTAGGGGTATCATCGGCGATTTGACAGCATAAGCAATAAGAAAACCAAAATAGAGTATTATTTCCAATGCTGCAGGATACGATTGATTAGCTAATTTTTCTAAATCTAATGTTGGTTCGTTGGAACCATATAAACCCATACCTAGAACTCCTATTAAGAGAAAAATGGAACCTCCAGCAGTGCACAAAATAAACTTTGTAGCCGAGTACAGGCGTTTTTTTCCTCCCCACATGGATAAAAGTAAGTAAACAGGAATTAATTCTAATTCCCACATGATGAAAAAAAGTAAAAGGTCTCGAGAAGAAAATGATCCTATTTGGCCACTATACATTGCTAACATCAAGAAATAGAAAAATCGCGGATTTCGAGTAACTGGCCAAGCTGCTAAAGTAGCTAAAGTAGTGATAAATCCTGTCAGTAAAATGGGTCCTATGGAAAGTCCATCGGTTCCCAGTCTCCAGTGAAAATCAAAAAGATTGATCCATTGAAAATCCTCCTTCAATTGGGTTAATGGATCGTCCAATTGAAAATGATAACAAAATACATAAGTCATTAGAAGGAGCTCTAGTATACATATACAAAGAGTATACCACCTATACGCCTTATTTCCCTTATGAGGGAAAAAGACAATTGAAGAACCCGCGAATATGGGCAAAACAATAAGTATTGTTAACCAAGGAAAATAACTCGTGATAAAGACAAGATAAAATTAGACCAGAAAACCCCGTGCTCGGGAGAAGAATAATATATTTTCTTTTCTCGAGTACGGGCTTTTATCGGTAAAGAGGAATCAAATGATTCAAGTGGAATTTTTTGTCACATATCAATAAGAAAGACCCATGCTGCGAGTTGTTTCATGCCATAAATAAACACGGACACTCAAAAAATCCGTTGGACAAGCGGATTCACATCTTTTACAACCTACACAATCTTCGGTTCTTGGCGCAGAAGCAATTTGCTTAGCTTTACATCCGTCCCAAGGTATCATTTCCAATACATCCGTGGGGCAAGCTCGAACACATTGGGTACATCCTATACATGTATCATAAATCTTTACTGAATGTGACATTGGGTCTATAAATTCCAGTTTTGAGCACAAAAGATTTTCTATCTGGTAAAAGAAAATAAGAAAATGAAATAAATTATATATTTTCTATTATAGACACCAGACGAATCGATGATTTATCAAAATTTTAAGAATCAATAGATTTTATAATCTGTTTATGAGAAAGGGCCAAGATACTTTGATTTCCATTTCAATAACCATGAAATATGAGTTTATGAATTCAATTCATGTTAAATTTACTATCTTTCTATATGTATATATTCATATACATATAGAAAGATAAATATAGAAAGATTCTAGTATATAAAAATAGAATTAAGGTGATATATTATTATATTATATATCAGATTAATACGTTTGTTATTAGGTTAGTGATAGAATAGGTTAGTAACTCTAAATCATAAATTTATATGAAAAAAGAGAAGAAAGAAAATAATAATAATAAAATATTATATTCTATTTAATTCTAATTAAATTATCTTACTATTCTAATTCTATTAGATTCTATATTAGAATATTCAGAATCTTCTAAAAATCTTATGTTTTGATTTCTATATGAAAATAGAATAATTATGACTAATTATTCAACAAATTTGATTGATTGATACGAGTTGATTTTCTGTTACGATGGATCGACGAAACAATAGCTAGTCCAATAGCTGCTTCAGCAGCTGCAATGGCTATAACAAAGATTGAGAAAATTTCTCCTTTTAATTGCCGACTATCAAATATATCGGAAAATGTGACGAGATTTATATTCACCGAATTCAGTATAAGCTCAAGACACATAAGTGCTCTAACCATGCTTCGGCTTGTGATCAGTCCATAGATACCGATAGAAAATAAATAAACACTTATAAAAAGTACATGCTCTAACATCATTGATAAATTCCTCATCTATCTTGATTCATTTCAATATGAACGAACAAAAATTAAACCGATTCAGTTGACTAGATATAGAAGAATTACAGAACAAAAGAAGATATTCACAGTATATTTCAATAAAATATATTAAATCCATTTTCATTCTTTCATTCTTTAATGAAAAAAAAAAGAAGTTCTTATTATATTAGATTATTGACGAGCCATAGTAATTGCACCTATCAAAGAAACTAAAAGAATTATAGAAATGAGTTCAAAAGGAAGATAAAAATCTGTGGATAAATGAATACCAATTTGTTGAACGTTACTTATTAAGTCCTGTTCTATAATCTGATTTGATCTTGTAGTCCGAAAAATTCCGGACCATGACGTATCTGGGATAGTAGTCATTAATGAAAAAAAAATACTTGTACAAACCAGTGAAGTGATCCTATCTCCAACGGTCCACAAATAGGAATCATTGGAATATTCTGAACCGTTCATGAACATTACAGCAAATATGATTAATACATTTATGGCTCCCACATAAATAAGGAATTGCGCGGCAGCTACAAAATAGGAATTCAATGAAATATAGAATAAGGATATACAAACAAGAACCAATCCCAATGAAAAGGCAGAATCGATGGGATTGGTAAGTAATACTACTCCCAGACCTCCTAATATAAGAACTGATCCCAGAAATACTACAAGAATATCATGTATTGGTCCAGGTAAATCCATTATGAAATAAAAGATAAATAAATCAGTCGAAATATTTCATGACCTTACTAAGGGTCCAGGAAAGGAACTATTTTTTTATATGATGCCTTCCTAATTGAATGAAAAAAAATGAATATCATTAGATAGATAAAATAAAATTATTTGGCTAATCCTACTTACTTTATTACAAGCCAAATCTTAGTAATTGGTAATCGTTCTTGAACCAAGCAAGGGGTTTTTATTTTTTCATTTGATTTGTTGAATCCATAACTGTTTGAATTGTGTAATCTCCAATTATTGAGATTGGTAACCGACCTAAAGAAATTTGATTATAATTCAATTCGTGACGATCATAAGTGGAAAGCTCATATTCTTCAGTCATCGATAAACAGTTTGTTGGACAATACTCGACACAGTTACCGCAAAATATACAGACACCAAAATCAATACTATAATGAAGCAATTGTTTTTTCTTAATATCTTTTTCAAATTTCCAATCAACAATGGGAAGGTCTATTGGACATACGCGAATACATACTTCACAAGCAATACATTTATCAAATTCAAAGTGGATTCGACCACGAAAACGTTCTGATGTGATTGATTTTTCATAAGGATATTGAATAGTTACAGGTAAACGATTTGTATGGGATAAGGTAATTATGAAACTTTGTCCAATGTACCTTGCGGCTCGTATTGTTTGTTTGCCATAATTCATGAACCCAGTAACCATAGGTAACATATTTTAGATATCCATGAATAAAATTTATGTTTCTTTCTCTTGGTTGAGATAAGTTATGTAAGTTATGAATATAGAATATTCATTATTGTTTTCTCTTAATTTCTTATTTTTATTTATAGTTTATAGTGAAACAAGTTGAAAAGAAGTTGTCAATAATAGATTACCTAGAGAAATAGGTAAAAGAAATTTCCATCCAAGATTTAATAATTGATCCATTCTCATCCTAGGTAAAGTCCATCTTGTTGTGATAGGAATGAACAGAAACAAATAAGCTTTAGCTAATGTAATAAAGATACTAATTGCTATTACAAAGACTCTAAACATTTTATTTATTCCAAAAAGTTCAGTAAGAGATATGTACGGAATAGAAAAATCCCACCCACCTAAGTAAAGAACTGTTACAAATAATGACGAAACTAATAGATTTAGGTAAGAAGCAAGATAAAAGAACCCGTATTTTATACCTGAATATTCGGTTTGATAACCTGCTACTAATTCCTCCTCTGCTTCTGGTAAATCAAAAGGTAATCTTTCACATTCTGCTAGAGAAGACATTAGAAAAACTAGAAACCCTATGGGCTGACGCCACAGATTCCATCCCCCAAAACCATATTTGGACTGTGCCTCAATTATATCAACTGTACTCGAACTGTTAGATAATTATAGTCGATGATAGCATCACTGCTCCCATCGCTATTCCAAAACCGTACATGAAACCTAAGTTTCATACGGCTCCTCTATGGCCACAAAGAAATGTAAGGTAAGGACTAGTTTAGTATTATAGCTCTCCTTGGACCTTAGGTAAATACAATGTAAAGAGAAATTGGAGGTTGGAGAGTCCTCAATTCGACCAATAACATTCTGTCTGTTAGAATAAGAAAAAGCACTTCCGAATTGATCTCATCCCTTATAATGATATTATAATGAAAATAATCAAAATTTATCTTTGTTCAGCAATAACTTAATCCTTCAATCAAATACTGGTTCTATTCCTAAATAGAATTCCTAAATAGAAAGAATTGGGCATTAGTTAATGAATCATGATAAGAATTTCCATATGCATATGTATGAAGAAAGAAATATTTTCTTATTATTCCCGTTTTATTCTTTTTTATTATATTATCGTATTGCATTCTATTTGTCTTGTTTCTGTTCTTCTTTCTGAAAAATAAAAAAAAAAAGGAAAGAAAATAAAGGATTAATTCGTTCTTGATAGTCATTTATTTAATCAGCGAATAGTAGCATACTCTAGATCGGAATCGTGGGGAAGTACTGCTTGATCATTTCTACCAACTTCAAGCCCTTATTATGATTCGTTTTATGCAAAGTTTTATGCAAAAATCCCTTTTTTTAATACCTTACATTATTTCCATTACTCATCCTTTGCGTACTTTGGTGTTCCTAACTGCCCACTTCTTTTTGATTGATCCCCAGTATAGTTAGAAATACAGTTGATCTTTTGCATCCGCTTCAAGATATGACGACTAAAAAAATAATCTCAATCTTGGGGTAAACAACTTATGTTTACTTCAATTTTCTTCTTGTACCTAGGGAATGAGATTTTTATTGTTTTACTGCAAATTGAGGAGCAGTTTTGTTTCACTCATATAACTATCTGGTTTAACTCATCGAACTGAAATGTTAAAAAAAAAGATTTTTTTTATTCTTTTATTTCATATTCATATTTAAATATTGAATTATATGAATTCTATTTCTATTTTATTGTATTTCAATTCATTTTTTATCTCTTTTCTAGAAAAGAGATAAAAAAAATTCATGTTCCAACGAATCGCACGTAGAGATATTGCTAACACACATAGAGTTAATGGTATTTCATAACTAATCGATTGAGCTGTAGCTCGTAGACCACCTGAAAAGGAATACTTATTATTTGATCCATATCCTGACATAAGAAGACCAATGGGGACAATACTTGAAAAAGCAATCCATAAAAAAACACCTATACTGAGATCTGCTAAAACAAGGTGATATCCAAAAGGAATTACTAAATAACTTAGTAGAATTGATATAAAACCTATAGAAGGTCCGACCCTAAATAAACGAATATTACCTCTAGATGGAAGAAGATCCTCCTTCAAAAGTAGTTTGGTCCCATCCGCTAAAGCTTGAAGAATTCCTAAAGGGCCGGCATATTCAGGTCCAATACGTTGTTGTATTGCTGCAGATATTTTTCTTTCTAACCACACAATGACTAATACTCCCATTGTGATTCCTAATACAAGGGTTAAAATGGGGACAAAAATCCATATGAGTCCATAGACTTCTTTTAAGGATTCTAATCGATAAAAAGAATTAATAGTTTGTACTTCTGTCGTATCAATTATCATTTCAACGATCAACTTCTCCCATAATGATATCTATACTACCTAGTATCGTCATGATATCAGCCAATTTCATTCTTTTAACTAGCTGGGGAAGAATTTGCAAATTGATGAAACCGGGTGGACGAATTTTCCATCTCCAGGGGAAAACACTATTATCTCCTATTAAATAAATTCCTAATTCTCCTTTTGGGGCCTCTACCCTTACATAAAGTTCTTGTTTTAACAATTCAAAATTGGGTGAAAGTTTTTTAGTAATAAATCTATATTCAAAATTATTCCATTCGGAATTCTTTGTCCTATGAAAACGCCGGTTTTCTAAATTCTCATAAGGTCCTCCAGGAATTCCTTCTAGAGCCTGTTGAATTATTTTTATGGATTCTTGCATTTCACCGATTCTTACTAAATAACGAGCTAATGTATCGCCTTCTTTTTGCCATTTGACTTCCCAATCAAATTTATTGTAACACTCATAGCGATCAACTTTACGAAGATCCCATTGGATTCCAGAAGCTCGTAACATTGGTCCTGATAAACCCCAATTTATTGTCTCCTCCCCACCAATAATGCCCACTCCTTCAACTCGTTCCAAAAAAATGGGATTTCGCGTAATGAGTTTTTGATACTCAACAACTTCTGTTAAAAAATAATCACAGAAATCAAAACATTTATCTATCCAGCCATAAGGTAAATCCGCAGCTACTCCTCCGATGCGGAAATAATTATGCATCATCCGCATACCTGTGGCGGCTTCGAATAGATCATATATTAATTCCCTCTCTCTTAAAATATAGAAAAAGGGAGTCTGTGCACCGATATCGGCCATAAAAGGGCCAAGCCATAACAAATGGGAGGCTATACGGCTCAGCTCCAGCATAATAACTCTGATATAACTGGCCCTTTTAGGCACTTGAACACTTTCCAACCGTTCTGGTGCATTTACTGTTATTGCTTCTGTGAACATAGTAGCTAAATAATCCCAACGTGTTACATAAGGCAAATATTGTATAATTGTTCGGTTCTCCGCTATTTTTTCCATCCCTCTGTGTAAATAGCCTAATATAGGTTCACAGTCAATAACATCTTCACCATCCAGAGTAACGATCAGCCGAAGAACACCATGCATTGATGGGTGGTGAGGACCCATATTAACTATTATAAAATTTTTTCTTGTAACCGGTACAGTCATATTTTTTTTTCCTTAATTCATTATTTCATGAATTTTTTAAAATGTAAAATAAAAAAAATAATAACTGAACTAATAAAAAAATAATGAAAAAAGAACAAGGATAATAATAAGAAAATAATAAGAAATTCAAAGAATAAATTCAAAATTAATTAACGAGTTTTTGGTTCCCGAATATCTAACTGATCCATTAATTTCTTATAACGCACTTTATTTTTCTTTGACAAATAAGTCAATAATCGTTGACGTTTTCCCAGAATTATTCGTAGACCCCTTTGCGATAAAAAATCTCTTTTGTGCAATTTTAAATGTGAAGTAAGTCTCCGTATCTTACTGGTGAAATGGAATACTTGAAATTCAACAGACCCACTATTTTCTTCTTTTTCTTCTTGTGTAATAACTGAGATGAATGAATTTTTGACCATAAATGTAAATTTCTATATTTCTTTTCTGTGAATTTTACTAATCAGGAAAAATAATAATATTTATTATGCCAGTTATTTTCATCTAGTATACATCAAAATTGGATTTCATTCATATACTACTTTGGTTTTTTATTTATGTGGTTTATGTTTTTATGTTTTGTATATTTGGATCAAATATACAAAACATATATGTATTCACGAAAGAGAACACTTTCTTTTTTTACTTAAAAGGATTCCGCTCTTCCTAGCGAAAATTGATACACTATGAAATCAGCATCATGTATTAGAATATTACACAATGTATATGTTTCGGCTTTCATCTACCGAATATGTTACACTCATCTACCGAATATGTTACACGATATGTAGGAAATCCACTATAAATTTTTTTCATTTTTCATTGGAATTGAATTCAAATTCATTCTGAATTGTGAATACATATGTATTCTTGACATACTGAAACGACTGCTGTTATTGGTATCAAACCAATAGCGATTCATACAAGCTACATCTTCTAATCGATAATTGGGCCAAAGAAAAAATTTGAATTTAATGAAATTTTTTCTATCTGTATTATTTCTATCTGTATTAATATGTTTGTCCTCATTCAAAAATCGCCCGCAGTTTCTTATTTTGTTTTCATTGCAAAATCTTGGATTTCTATCCACAACATTAAAATTCTGGGAATTGAAACAAATTCGAATTCGAAATTCTCTACGACGTCTGGGAGATAGAATATTTTCAGGAACAAGTAAATCATAATGATTTTTGTCTCCACTCAAAAATATGTTGCTGTGTCGTGCAATGGGTTTTTCAAACCCCCTTTTCTCAATATATCTTTTTTTTGTGTATTTTTTATTTGTTTGGTGCTTCTTATTATCGACCAATGAAATATCCATAGTTTGATATATAATAGATTTTTCATGCCTTCGTATAGATAGACAAATTGGTTCAATAATAAATATTCCCTTTCTTATCAATTCTGCAAGAACTAGGTCCTTTTGAATCAGCATTTCGTCTAGATCTATTTCACCTCTTTGAATCGAAGATATAGTAATTTCCTTTGGATTTATCAGTCTAAGTAGGAGACAATATACCCTGATATTTTTCATTATTTTATTATTTAAGGAATCAGCCCATCTTAGTTGAAAAAGTAAATATTTTTTCAAAAAGAAATCTAGTTCCATTTCATTCTTGTTCTTATATTGATATTGTTTTTTTTTTATTTCTAATCTTGCGTAATCTTCTTCAACATCTTTTTTATTTTTTTGTTTTAGTAGATTCCATACAAGATTTCTTTGGACCTGTTGTTCGTTTTCTTCCTGCTTGAAATTTCCTAATTCAAGATCTTTTTTTTCATTAGATGATTTTTTTGGATTTGCGTTAATGTTTTTACTTTTTTCATTTCTAGAAAAATGAAAAAAGAGTGATTTGATTGGGATGATCCAAGGTTTAATTTTATATACATCAAAAAGTAGCACAAATTCTGGGAAGAACCAAGTTTCTAGATTGGATATAGTATCATGATTTGATGCGGTATCATATAACCTTTCTTTATTCATTCCCATGCAATCAAAAAAGAAACTTTTTTGATTGCATGGTTTGATCTCTTGATAAATTGTAGGATAAAAAAGATCTTTTTTTTCCATTTTTTTTAAATTATGAATTTCAGTCTTAGTATTTTTCTGAATCTTGATGCCAATATGTATATCGGTCCAGATATCAATATTATTTATAAAACAAAGATGAAGAATTCTACAATCAAAATATTTTCTATCCAAATTTATATTCCTATCATTTGTATTCCTATCAATAAGATATCCTTTTTCTATATAATCATTACTATGTATACTTACCAATACATAAAATGATTCAGGTTTCGATGTATTGAAATGATATGGAATTTCTTGGTCCCCATTTCTTTCTAATGTTGATCCAGAAATGTATAAATTAGGGGGGCATATATAGTTATATGATAAAAGATCATATCTGTAATGTTTTTTCCATTTGTCACTCATAAATAAATTTGCTGCATAGTCATTTTTATTCATGGAATAAATAAATTGGTATTTTTTATATAAATCCAATTGGTTTGATTCCTTATTTTGAATCATACATCGAGACCTTTTTTTTTGAGATAAATTGTATTGATAATGACTTTTTAACCAGTTTTTCCATTCGTTCATTCCATACGTATGAATTTTATTATGTCTTGATTTGGAATTAAATATTCCATGTATCATACAATAGTCTTTTAAATTATCCTTAAAAAAAGGATAGCTTCCTTCATATTGAAGTACAGGTCTCAAATGATACTTATTAAGTAATTGGTTTTGTGATATTTTGTAAAAAACATATGCTTGGGACAGGGAAGAGAAGTTCCAATAAGTATTGGAATTTTGATTGATATTCTTAGTATTATCAGTATTTGAAAACAATTTTTTTATAGTCAAAATAAAATTCATTGTATTTTGATTTGTTTCATCAATTCTTTCTTGTTCTTGATTTATTTCATTGTTGTAAATGGATTTATTAAAGATCTTTTTTGTTGATTCAAAAAAAAGTTGTGCATTGATCTTAGAAACGGTAATGGTACATAGCAAAATATCTATGTATATTTTTTCAATGAATGATTTGATAAAGTAGTGTGATTTACGCATTAATCGGATATTTTTCTTTTTTAATATTTTCCAAATATGTTTCTGTGATCCCGATCTTTTATTATCATAAATTAGTTCTTTTTTTTTCTTGTCTTTTGCGGTTCGTTCAATTTGATTCCTTATTTTGATTGTCTTATCAGAAAGATCTTTCATTCTTCTTTCTATTAGTGAATGATTTAACAAATTCATCGTTCGATTTAGAACGGACGATTCGCGAAGAATCTTATTATTTCTTTTGAAATCTTTTTTGTTTTCGTTCGGTTCATATACTTTTTCTTTCCTCAATTCCAATAATAAATTTGGATTTACTTTCTCCAGTTTTTTCATTATTAGTTTTATAACTCGAACTATTTTGATGACTCCTTTTGTTTTTTCTTTTCTAACTTTTAGAAAGGTTTTTCTTTTTTTATTTAAAGATTTTAAAACTTGTAAAAATTTATTTTTCACCTTTTTTTTTCTTTTTTGGAGTTCTTTATAAATAGGTTCAAAAAAAAAAGGTCGTTTTCGGGGAGAACCAAAGGGAAGTTCCGCTTCCATTCCCCAGACTGTTAAAAAACAAAAATTTGTTTTTTTCTCTTTTTTTTTCATTAGATCTCTATGATGAGATCGTGCCTTAGATTTTCTCCAAGGTTTTAGACAGAAAGGATATAGAATCTTTATCTGAATACCATCTATCAACCAATCTTGGGGAAACTCTTTTTCTGATAATTGAACACCATTATAGGTGCATTTAATATGCATTTCTCTATTCCATTCCTTAAAATCCTCGTCCCACTCGGGAACTTGGAATAATAACATACGTAAAATATTTTTGGCTATTATCAACGAAGGTAATATAATGTTTTTTCTAAGAAAAGATTGGGTTACTAACATCGAGCCTCTTATTACTTGAGTAAATATAAAGGTATCCCAAGCTTCTGATATTTCTATTTGTTCATTTTTATATATTTTTTCCTCTTTCTCCTTTTCTTCTTTTGTATCTTCATTTTCAAAATAGGAAATTTTTAGTTCTGATTCTTGTTCTCTGCCCATCCAATTCCTAAAAATGATATTCTTCATTTCGTTGATATCAATATCAAAAAACGAAAAAAAAGATGTTTTGTCTAGACGATCCAAAAAAAGTGGGGAATGTACATTTACTTGAAAGAGGTTCCAAATAACTGTTTTACGTCTTTGAGCGCGCATGGATCCTTTGATTAGATTGCGGCGAAAATCCGATTGTTTTGAGTAACGTATCAAAGACACCTCTTCCTCTTCCATTTGATCATCATTTTTATCAGTGTTACTAATATTATCAATACTAGAAATAGAGAAAAAATTGGTATTCTGATTATTATCGTTAGAAATTATAACACGTCTGGCTCTTCTTGAATGAATCGCAAAATCTTCTTCCTCCAATGCTTCTTCATTTTCTTCTTCATCTTCTTCCAACAAATTCTCGGTTAATTTGTATGACCATCGAGAAACCTTTTTACTGAGTTCTTCTATTTTAATTCCAACAGATTCCTTTTTCATTTTTTTTTGATCTTTTGTATGTGTTGTAATTACATCAAATACAAATTGAAAATATTTTGCTTGACTTTCTGAATCAATTCCTTTTTCTTCTGTAGAATTCAGAAATGATTGAGGGTGAAGTTTTACGGAATCATTAAGAAGTAGATCATGAATCTTATTTATAAAAAAAAATTCTACTAAATCTTCTGTATCTGTATAAGTATTCATAATTGCGCGTGAATAGAATTTTTTTCTCATTCCTCGATATGGTCCGTTGAAAAAAGGATCATATGCTTTTGGCAAGCATTTTTTTTTTTTTTCATCATCACATAATATGGTTCTTTTTTCAAGCATATCCAGACTAGGGGATCCCTCATTTTTTTCTATAATTTTGATTCGGCTTCTCAATTCATTGTTCAAATTGCGCTTTTTTTTTTCATTAGTATAAATCCAAGAATCATAAAGATCTTCGTCATATAGTTTTTCTATTATGTACAAAGAAATTCTTTGTTCTAGCATTTCCGAAAAAGTTGATAAACTGGGCGGATATGTAAAGGATATTTTTTTTTTTCCATCACTCGTACATGTAAAAAAAAAAAATTGTGACATTTCATTGCGTAAAGCATTTTCTAATTTATAATTTTTTATATATCGTAATGGACGATTCCATCGTTTATAATCGAAAAGAAAAGAGACAAAAGTTTTTTTAACTTTTTTAATCCACAACATTCTTTTCTTTTTCTCTTCTTTCAGTCTTCCCAATTCCCAATTTTCTTGATGGGTCTCCAGATCAGAATCTTCGTAAACTGGGCTATCTTGATAGCGTGCCTCTTTCAAGTGAAATTCATCCTTTGTTTTTTCCTTTCCACTCACTCGGATCTCTTCCGTTTCATCTATTTTGTCCAGATCCTCCTTTTCTTCCGAAAAAAGGTTTTCTTCGGTGGATCCCTCTTGTTCCTGTTTAGTCTCCTTCATTTCGTAAGTTGTTTCTACATCGCTTTCTTCCGTTTCTGAGGTTTCTTTCTCTTTCAGTTTCTTAGTGACAATAGGCGACGGCATTCTGCCTAAATAGTAAACACAGGTGATAAATAAGAGAATACTAAAGATTCGAGCCATAGAATTT